TGACGCAAATGGATGCGTCACGAGTTCCATACAGATGACTTCTCAATACAATTTCTTTCAAATTCATTAAAATTGCATGTACTGATTCTTCAATACCGACTATCGTAGAATATTCATGTGGTACCTTTTCAGATTTTGCACGTGTAATACATGTTCCTTCTATTTCTCCAAGTAAAGCCCTTCGCATCGCGATACCTATCGTATCTGCTTGGCCTTTCATAAGCGGGGCCAAAATGAAACGGCCATAATAAAGACGCTTACTGTCTGTTCTTGATTCAACACACTTCCACTGTAGTGTCCGAGTGGATACTGCTACTTCCTCTCGAACCATAATAATATTATTCTTTTTTCAGATCATTGAATCATTTATTTCTCTTGAAATCCGTTCAATTCTTATTTCTACACACGTCTTTTTTTAGGAGGTCTACATCCATTATGTGGCATAGGGGTTACGTCACGTACGAAACTTAATAGTATACCACTTCTACGAATAGCTCGTAATGCTGCATCTCTTCCGAGACCAGGACCCTTTATCATGACTTCTGCTCGTTGCATACCCTGATCCACTACTGTACGAATAGCATTTCCTGCTGCGGTTTGAGCAGCAAATGGTGTCCCTCTTCTTGTGCCTCTGAATCCACAAGTACCGGCGGAGGACCAAGAAACCACCTGACCTAGTACATCTGTAACAGTCACAATGGTATTGTTGAAACTCGCTTGAACATGAATAACTCCTTTTGGTATTCTACGCCCACTCTTACGTGAACCAATACGCCCATTACTACGTGAACCAATTCTTGGTATAGGTTTTGTCATATTTTATCATCTCATAAATATGAGTCAGAGATATACGGATATATCCATTTCATATCAAAACAGATCCTTTATTTGTCCATCGGGTCCTTTAGAAAATCCCTTTTTCTTTTTAGAAAGATTACCCTTGTCTCTGTTTATGTCTCGGATTGAAACAAATTACTATAATTCGTCCCCGCCTACGGATCAGTCGACATTTTTCACAAATTTTACGAACAGAGGCCCTTATTTTCATATTTGTTATTCCTTACCTTAATTCCGAATCTACTCCTTGGAAGAAAATAAGTCTCTTGAAATTTTGAACCTCGAATTGTATTCCCACGAAAGGAATGTTTAAAAAGCCACCTACACCTAATCGTTTGAATCTTTGTTGCGAAGTCTATAAATTATACGTCCCCTGGTTGAATCATAACGACTTACTTCGATTTTTACTCTATCTCCTGGTAGTATCCGTATAAAACTTCGTCGGATCCTCCCCGAAACATAACCTAGAATCAGATCTTCATTATCTAAACGAACCCGGAACATACCATTGGGAAGTGATTCAGTAATTAAACCTTCATGAATCAATTTTTGTTCTTTCATTCCAGGTAACCCCCTTGAAGTATCAACTAATGGAGGAGGAGTGATATTAAACAACCCGTCTTTCCTCTCCTTTTTCACAAATAGGAAGTTACGGATCAACTTCGGATACCAGAAGGATCACCATATATAACACAAAACTTCTCCTCCAATTCCTTCTAGTCGAGCTTCTCGATCTGTCATTATACCTCTAGAAGTAGAAAGAATTACAATCCCCATCCCACCTAAAATCCTAGGAATTCGTTGATAGTTGGAATAGATTCGTAGACCGGGTCGGCTGATACGCTTTAAAATATTTCTATATGTTCCTTTCCTATTTCTTCTATGTCGCAGGGTTGAAACCAAGAAATATTTGTTGTTTTCCCGATGTTTCCTAACGTTTTCAATAAAACCTTCTCGTAGAAGTATTTTAACAACGCTTTCGGTCATATTAGTAGATGCTATTCGAACCGTTCCTTTTTTATCCATGTCGGCATTTCTTATAGAAGTTAATATATCGGCAATAGTGTCCCTACCCATGACGAACTATAATTATTGGTGCCTACTAATTTTTATATAATCAACATGTTCCGTTTTTTTTTATGTGAATTTTGGATTCTTTATTTATGAATTAGTAAAAGTATATGCGTGAAACACAATCTACTAATTGATCCATTTCAGATACCCTACTATATCATGGTCTCATCTACTAGTATTTATAATACCTCAGGAGCTAATGAGACTATTTTAGTGAAATTCAACTGTCTCAATTCTCGAGCGATCGCTCCAAAAACCCGAGTTCCTTTTGGATTTCCTTCTTGATCAATGACAACTGCTGCATTGTCATCATATCGTATTATCATACCGTTGTCACGTCTGAGTTCTTTACATGTACGTACAATTACAGCTCTGATCACTTCTGATCTTTCGAGAGGCATATTGGGCACTGCTTCTTTTATTACAGCAACAATAACGTCACCAATATGAGCATATCGGTGATTACTAGCTCCTATGATTCGAATACACATCAATTCTCGAGCCCCGCTGTTGTCCGCTACATTCAAATGGGTCTGAGGTTGAATCATATCATTTTTTTTTTAATCTGTTCTTTCAATGCAAAGTTCGAAGGAAAAAAGAAAGAAATATTGTCTGTCCAGAAATAAAGAAATCCGCGATTGTTTTTTTCATCATAAATACCCCTTTGGTTCCACATCCCTATCCTGAAATAATGAATTGCGTTCGTATAGGCATTTTGCACGCAGCTATTTTAATAGCTGCTCTGGCTACAGTTTCCGATACTCCGCCCATTTCATAAAGTATTCGACCCGGCTTAACAACAGATACCCAATATTCGGGAGATCCCTTCCCCGAACCCATACGGGTTTCCGTAGGTCTTACTGTAACGGGTTTGTCGGGAAATATACGGACCCATATTTTTCCACCACGGCGCGCATATCGTGTCATTGCTCGTCGCCCTGCTTCTATTTGTCTAGATGTGATCCAAGCGGGTTCAAGTGACTGAAGAGCATATCTACCGAAACAAATATGATTGCCTCGATAAGATATTCCCTTCATTCTTCCTCTATGTTGTTTACGGAATCTGGTTCTTTTGGGGTTATAGTTGATGGTTGTTTCTCAACCTCATCTCTACTACAGAACCGGACATGAGAGTTTCTTCTCATCCAGCTCCTCGCGAATGAAACGATTCAATAATATTACAGATACACATGTATTTATTGAATAATACACTAAATCATGGGATTTATTGATATTGAATCTGTCACGTAGGAATCTGTATATCTTGTATATATAGCTAGACGTATATTTCTATATATAGAAGATAATTCCTTTTCTTTATTTTTATAACGAATCTTTGACCTTTACCGAATCGGCCAAAATTTTGCAATTCAATAAGGGTTTCGCGGGCGAATATTTACTCTTTCAATATTTGTTTCATTCGTAGGGTCAACCCATGGCCTCTCAGAATAAATCAATTGGTTCCTGGTTGGTTCCGCCATCCCACCCAATGAATCATTAGGATTCGTTTTCAATAGAATCTTCTGCAGTCACAGGTTCCGTCGTTCCCATAGCTTCTCCATTAATGGCTAGGCCTGAACTCTGCAATGGAGCTCCTCAATTCAAGTTCGTTCCCAAGTCAATCTCCTCAGTCTCTATTGACTCGAGGCTCTTTATTATTGGTATTTTTCCTATGAACCGTATTCATCTAATTATGGACGAATCAGTATTGATGCTTTATCACACTGCCTTTTATGAGATGATTCATAATAGACCATACATATTGGAATCATATACCATTGATATTCTCCTTCTCTCTTTCTCTCGCCCTTCCATTTACCCACATCCCTCTATTTTCGCTTCACAATCCATAATCAGATTGATTTTTCCTTTATGGAAAAAAGATTTCAGTTGCTACAACTATATGATTGACACATCATATAGTGACTGGTTCCTTGGATCTCGATAATACGAAGCAATGAGCTGGTTCTAAGTTCTATAGTTATTAGTTAGGGGCCAGTCCTTTTTTTTGAATCCCAACTCTAAAGAAAAACCAACGAGTCACACACTAAGCATAGCAATTCTACCAAATGATCAATCCAATTTTTATTCAACCCTATAGAATTAGAATTGCTCATTTTTCATTGAAGGGAAAAAGAATAGTTTGTCGTTTTTTGTTCTATCACTGGATAGAATGGCAAGGAAAGGCCCATTATTGCTCGTCTACAAATATCCAAATTTTGATGCCTAATACCCCATAGATAGTTCGAACTGTATAGGAACAATGATCAATTTTAGCTCGAATGGTTTGTAGGGGAACCCTACCTTCTCTGATCCATTCGACACGTGCAATTTCTTTTCCGTCGATACGTCCTGCAATTTGCACTTGAATTCCTTTTGTATCCGCTTGTTCAGTTAATTCAATAGCTTTTTTCATTGCCTTTCGAAAGGAAACTCTATTCTTTAATTGTAGAGCTATATATTCTGCAAGAATATTAGGTTGTCCATAAGGTTTTGCAACTCTTGTGATAGCAATGTTAAGTCTCCGGTTCACAGAATTAAATCCTTTTTGTACATTGATCTGTAATTCTTCGATTCCTCGTGTTCGACCCTCTATTAACAAATTTGGAAATCCAATATAGATTATGACCTGGATCAGATCGATTTTTTTTTGAATCTCTATATGTGCAATTCCTTCGAAACCCGAGGATATTCTCCTATTTTTTTGTACATAATTCTTGATACAATCTCGTATTTTTTCATCTTCCTGGAGACCTATGGAATAATTTTTTGTTTGCGCGAACCAAAGGGATCTATGCTTTTGGTTTTCCCCACCAAGTCGGAAACCAAGGGGATTTATTTTTTTGCCCATATTTTTCTTCTCTCTCTTTCTCTTTTTTTTCTCTCTCTCTCTCTTTCTCCCGATATCTATCTATTATATTCCATTCATCCTCTCTTTCTAAATATATATCCTGATCCGTTTTCTTTTTAGAGCTATCCCTCACTACAATAATTATATGACAGGTGGGTCTTTTTATCGGATAACTACGTCCTCGAGCCCGAGGTTTTAACCTTTTCACGATAGTACCCCCATTGACTTCGGCTTTACT